AGAATGTATGATTGCAAATTCAAACTTACCTGAATCATAACAGAGATGGATTCAGTTCCATTTGCGTATTACATGTTATTTGAACTCGAATCAATTTGTGAAAAAAAAAAGAAACGATTCTTATCGAAATAATTAAAAAAAAAAAAGAATTCAAAGTCTCGCCGATATTTGACTCTTATAAAATAAGATTTAACAAGTTAAAGGGCAATTTGGATTATGACATCTTTATTCAGATATAAAAAAATATCTTCTGCTGGGACGAAAGGATTCGAACCTTTGATCACCGGGACCAAAACCCGTTGCCTTACCGCTCGGCCACGCCCCATTCTGTTTATTTGACACTACTAAAAAAAAGAATAATATGGGTATTCCTTGTTTGTCAAGTCCAGTTTGTTCCAACCAAACATATAAAGAATCTATTTGATTATTGCCGGGATTTTCACCCATGTGGATATAGAATAAAACCGAATTTATTGATCATTACATATAATTCAATTAAGATATTGTATGAAATTATGATTTCTTCTATTCTCTTGTAAAAATTGAAGGTGTAAGAATTGAAGGTTTTTTGATTGGGTGAGTTCAAATCACAAGAGGTTTGTTTTAATCTGCCTTATTTTCCTTTCTTCATTTTTTCCTTACATCAAAAACATCTTAATAAGTCAATCAAAATTATCTCCAAGACCAAAATTTTGTTATGATTAATATCTTTAATTTAATCTGTATCTGTTTTAATTCTGCCCTTTTTTCGAATAGTTTTTTATTCGCGAAATTACCCGAGGCTTATGCTTTTTTAAATCCAATCGTGGACGTTATGCCAGTAATACCTGTTCTCTTTTTGCTCTTAGCCTTTGTTTGGCAAGCTGCTGTAAGTTTTCGATAAGATCCTTAATACCTGCCTAGAAAAAGTCTAACAATTGAAAAGATCAAATAAGTCTTACAATATAAACGAACCCTCAATTCAAACATTGAAATTCTTGGATAGCCATAATAAATTTGGATCGCCCCTTTTTTTTGGCCCTTTTTTCACCGAAAGACCCTACTTACAGTTCATCACAATATCGAATTCTTGGTATGAAAAAACTTTTTGTAATGGTAATGAAAGACTCAACTCTTATTACAAAATCTATTTTTGAAAACGCTTTTCTATTTCTAAAGATTCTAGTCCATTTCTATAAATACTAGAAACCGCTTTATTTTCATTTTTATTTCTTGGTGTCAAAATCAAACTATGTCGTATAAAAATAGAAAATCTATTCTCTTTTTTTTTTAAGATCTTGGAGATTGTGTAATGCTTACTCTTAAACTCTTTGTTTACACCGTAGTGATATTCTTTGTTTCTCTCTTCATCTTCGGATTCCTATCTAATGATCCAGGACGTAATCCTGGACGCGAAGAATAAGAAAAAAAAAAAGGCTTCCTTGCTTTATTTTTATATTTTTATAAATAGGATTAGGATTTGATGTATTCTACTGTCAAAAACCAAAACGGAAAGAGAGGGATTCGAACCCTCGGTACGAATAACTCGCACAACGGATTAGCAATCCGACGCTTTCGTCCACTCAGCCATCTCTCCTAATGGAAAAAAAGATAGTTACAGCACAGAAAAAATAATACTTGAGCAAACCCCTCTTTTTTTATATAGATTATATAGGTTATATATAGATATTATCTAATTAATAATATAATTATATATGTAGGTATTATATAGTAATATATGGATATATAAAATTAATATATATTATAGAGAATATAGATATATTATAGAGAATATGGATCGATAGAACTTTTATCAGTTAATTTTATTTAATTTCTTCTTTTTCTATTTTGATTTATATATTTATATATACTTTTTTACTTTTTTTATTTATTTAATTGATGTAAATTGTATAATATAAATTATTAAATTAGAAAAATGAAGTATAAAGAATTAGAATCTAAAAGTAGAAAGAATTAGAATATAATAAGTATAAAGAAAAAAAAAGATAACAAAAAGATAAAGAAGGAAGGAAAGAGGTATCTCAAATAAAAAAAGAAAGAACTTGGTATTGAGTTAGTATCTTTTTCCTAATTTTAAGTTTATCAAGTCCTCTGACAAAATGCTCTACTTTTCAGGATTTGATCCTATTTTGATTCTGCCCAATTCCCTTGTTCGATAAAGGTCTGATTATATACAATAATCACATTGTTGCGGGTATAGTTTAGTGGTAAAAGTGTGATTCGTTCTATTACTCCCCTTGATAGTTAAGGGGTCCTTCGGTTTTATTCCTAATTCCGATCAAAACTTTATTTCTTTTAAAAGGATTAAATCCTTTACCTCTCAATGAAAGATTCGAGGAAGAATATAATTCTCGTCATTTGTATCCAAGGGTCAATTAGAAATTGAAACATTGGATTATGGAATTTCGAAACATAATTAATTTTGAATTGGATGAATCCTTCCAATTTAATAAGTATTAAATAAAGGATCCATGGAAAAAGCTAGAAAAGTTTATTTCTA